AACTAGTAGTGAAAATTACAATGACAGTTACATCTATAGTTATATTTGTGGCGAAAGAGGCAATAGTAATGAAAGCGAGAGTTCCAGTACAATAATTAGTATGGATGATAGTGATTTAACTATAAGAGAAAATTCTAATGATTTAGATGGAACTCAAAAATACAGGCATTTGTGGGTTCAATGTGAAAATTGTTATGGATTAAATTATAAGAAATTTTTGAAATCAAAAATGAATATTTGTGAACATTGTGGATGTCATTTGAAAATGAGTAGTTCGGATAGAATCGAACTTTTGATTGATCCGGGTACTTGGGATCCTATGGATGAAGACATGGTCTCTCTGGATCCTATTGAATTTCATTCGGAGGAAGAACCTTATAAAGATCGTATTGATTCTTATCAAAAAAAGATAGGATTAACTGAGGCTGTTCAAACAGGTACCGGTAAATTAAATGGTATTCCAGTAGCAATTGGGGCTATGGATTTTCAGTTTATGGGGGGTAGTATGGGATCTGTAGTGGGCGAGAAAATCACCCGTTTGATCGAGTATGCTACCAATCAATTTTTACCTCTTATTATAGTGTGTGCTTCTGGAGGAGCACGCATGCAAGAAGGAAGTTTGAGCTTGATGCAAATGGCTAAAATATCTTCTGCTTTATATGATTATCAATCAAATAAAAAGTTATTCTATGTGGCAATTCTTACATCTCCTACTACGGGCGGGGTGACAGCTAGTTTTGGTATGTTGGGAGATATCATTATTGCCGAACCCGATGCCTACATTGCATTTGCGGGTAAAAGAGTAATTGAACAAACATTGAATAAGACAGTACCTGAGGGTTCACAAGTAGCTGAATATTTATTTCATAAGGGCTTATTCGATCCAATCGTACCTCGTAATCTTTTAAAAGGCGTTCTAAGTGAATTATTTCAGCTTCATGCTTTCCTTCCTTTGAAAGAAAATTAAATTAAAGTAGAAACGTATAACCCTTAATTTATTAAACGATTAAATGAATTCTACATTTTATTATTTGTTTGGGGTGACCAAGTCGTTATTTAGTTAGTTTAGTTTATAGAAATGAAAGGAAAAATTAGAAGAATGTATTTTTCTTTGGTAACATAATATTGAATTCTAAAAAGAATTATGGGGATCTTTTTTGTATCGATATTAAATTATAATATTTATAATTTTTATAAAGATTCAATTTCAAAAAAGATTATTAAATTCTAATATACTAATAAAATTTAAAATTTAAAATTTTAGAATAGATAGAATATACTAATAATAATAAAAATAAATCAAAAAATAAATTCAAAAAATTCAAAGTGGATTATCCTACATATATTTCATGTAGAAAGATATAGAAAGATGAATAAGCCCATCTTATTTATTATAGACTTAATAAAATGGATTATAGATTTAGTCCTTATTATATCTTAGTATATATGGAGAATAGACTCGTCTATTGTATATCTCTTAATATTGTATATATTCAATACTCACCTAAGTATAATTATACTAGTATAATTATATATGAAGTATAAGATATCTTTATAACAATAACAGGTTAAAATGTTAATATAATAACAAATATAACAATATATACCAGGTACAAATATTAAATCGAGGTACCCATTCTATGACAACTATCAGCAACTTACCCGCTCTTTTTGTACCTTTAGTGGGCTTAGTATTTCCGGCAATTGCTATGGTTTCTTTATCTCTTCATGTTCAAAAAAACAAGATTGTTTAGATATTATGGGGTTAAAGTTTATCTATTTCTATATATATATTTTTAAGACTTAGGCTTATTTGGATCATAACCCAAATAGCTAATATCTATTTAGTAAAATATGATATAACGGGTAGCGTCCTACGAGTAGAAGCTCGTATACATAAACATCATATATGAGTAAATGACTTATAGCTATTTGAAAAGAAAACGGGGTATCCGGATGAATTTATGAAACGTAAAATCAATATATCTATTAATAAATTATATGCAGATATACATATATAAAGGGTTATTATTTTAGGTTAGCTCTAAGCAATTGATGAATTACTCCTAAAGCTTCACAACATAATAGTACTAGTTGATGAGGGTTACTTCGGAAACAAAAAAATGAAATTGGGGTTATGTTATCTCCCCATTATAATAAAATGCAACTAGATCTAGTATAATATAGTATGAGTTGGCGATCAGATCGTATATGGATAGAACTTATCGCGGGGTCTAGAAAACCGAGTAATTTCTGCTGGGCCCTTATCCTTTTTTTCGGTTCATTAGGGTTTTTGTTGGTTGGAACTTATAGTTATCTTGGTACGAATTTTATACCGTTATTTCCCTCTCAGCAAATTCTTTTTTTTCCACAAGGAATCGTGATGTCTTTCTATGGAATTGCGGGTCTTTTTATTAGTTCATATTTGTGGTGCACAATTTCGTGGAATGTGGGTAGTGGTTATGATCGATTCGATATAAAAGAAGGAATAGTTTGTATTTTTCGTTGGGGATTTCCTGGAAAAAATCGTCGCATCTTCTTGCGATTCCTTATGAAAGACATTCAATCCATCAGAATAGAAGTTAAAGAAGGTATTTATGCTCGTCCTATACTTTATATGGAAATCAGGGGCCATGGGTCCATTCCTTTGACTCGTATCGATGAGAATTTGACTCTACGAGAAATTGAACAGAAAGCCGCGGAATTGGCCTATTTCTTGCGTGTACCAATTGAAGTCTTTTGAAAGCTTTGTTAGAAAAGTTCAAGAAAAAACTAGAATTCTATTTCTCTTTTTTCTATAGCATAAGTTAACTGAAGTTTATGCCGAACTCTGATTAGAACAAAATAAAGTAAACGTACATGAAACAATCATAAAACAAAAAAATTGTGTCCACAAATTTTTTGATATAACCGGGGAGGTCTTGCGTCTCGAAACTCGAATAATATTCAGTAATTTGAAATGCCTCTTTGGTGCAGTCACCAAAGGAGATAATTACTTCGAATTTCAACAATTGAAATATATTGAACGAATATTCTAGTTTATTTATTTTATTTCTTCATTCATGGACTCTTTATTATTCTATTTCTGTATTTTTCTATTCTTTTTCTCCATTCTTTCTCAATTCAAGAACCAACCACTGTACTAAATCATAAATAAAAAACAGGGCTATAGGCTCGAGACTTGGAATGTAATAGAACTGATACTTGATCGAAATATTAGTATCATATAGAGTCGCCGACTGAGACGAGTTCATTTAAAAATTCACAGACGGGCAAATGGAAAAAAAGAAAGCATTAAATTCCCTTATATATTTTGTATCTATAGTATTTTTCCCTTGGTGGATCTCTCTCTCATTTACTTTTAATAAAAATCTGGAATCTTGGGTTCATAATTGGTGGAATATCGGGCACTCCGAATTTTTTTTTAATAATAGTCACGAAAAGATTATTCTAAAAAAATTCATAGAATTAGAGGAACTATCCCTCTTTGACGAAATTATAAAGGAATACCCGGACGGTGGTTTACAAAACCTCGGAGTATACAAAGAAACAATCCAATTGATCAAGATGCACAATGAGAGTCGTATCCATACGATTTTACATTTCTCAACAAATATAATTTATTTCCTTATTATAAGTGTTTATTCAATTTTAGGTAATGAAGAACTTCTTTTTCTTAACTCTTGTCTTCAAGAATTTCTATATAATTTAAGCGACACAATAAAAGCTTTTTCTATTCTTTTAGTAACGGATTTATGTATAGGATTCCATTCGCCCCATGGCTGGGACCTAATGATTGGCTGTATCTACAAAGATTTTGGATTTGATCATAATGAGCAAATTATATCTGGTCTTGTTTCTACTTTTCCGGTTATTTTAGATACAATTTTAAAATTTTTGATTTTTCGTTATTTAAATCGTGTATCTCCTTCACTTGTAGTGATTTATCATTCAATGAATGATTGAAAAATGATCGAACGAGCCAATTATAATGTTTGTTATTTTGTACATAAGTAAAACAACCAAAAATTTACTTATTCTTTCTAGCCACCCCGGGGGAGTCCTTCAATATTCCAGTCAAATTATTTCACTAAATAACTAAATAGCAGAATCGTAGATGGGGAACTATACTAGTGACTTATCTAATTTTATTGTAGAAATTTTTGGGATCAATGATTGGACCATGCAAACTAGAAATACCTTTTGTTGGATAAAGGAAGAAATTATTCGATTTATTTCTGTATCGCTCATCATATATATAATCACTTGGACACCCATTTCAAATGCGTATCCTATTTTTGCACAGCAGAGTTATGAAAATCCACGAGAAGCGACTGGCCGTATTGTATGTGCCAATTGCCATTTAGCGAACAAGCCCGTGGATATCGAAGTTCCACAAGCGGTACTGCCTGATACTGTATTTGAAGCAGTTGTTCGAATTCCTTATGATCTGCAACTGAAACAAGTTCTTGCTAATGGTAAAAAGGGAGCCTTGAATGTGGGGGCTATTCTTATTTTACCTGAGGGGTTTGAATTAGCCCCCCCCAATCGTATTTCACCCGAGATTAAACAAAAGATGGGGAATCTTTCTTTTCAGAGTTATCGCCCTACTAAAAAAAATATTCTTGTGATAGGTCCCGTTCCTGGTCAAAAATATAGTGAAATCACCTTTCCTATTCTTTCCCCGGATCCCACTACTAAGAAAGACGTTCACTTCTTAAAATATCCCATATACGTCGGCGGTAACAGGGGAAGGGGCCAGATTTATCCTGACGGGAGCAAGAGTAACAATAATGTTTATAATGCTACAGCGGCGGGTATAGTAAGCAAAATAATACGAAAAGAAAAAGGGGGATACGAAATAACCATAGTGGATGCATCGGATGGACGTCAAGTTGTTGATATTATCCCTCCAGGACCAGAACTTCTTGTTTCCGAGGGGGAATCCATCAAACTGGATCAACCATTAACGAGTAATCCTAATGTGGGTGGATTTGGTC